GTAATACAAAAGTGTGTAAACTATAAAAACGGGTCAAAGTAGATTGACCCACACTAGCACTTCCACGCAATAACTCTACTAAAGGTGATCCTATTACGGGAATAGCTTCAGGTACGCCTGTCACGATTTTTACTGCCCAATAACCGATTTGGTCCCGGGGTAAGGAATAACCAGTTACACCAAACGATGCAGTCAATACAGCCAGAACCACACCCGTAACCCAAGTCAATTCGCGAGGTTTTTTAAACCCGCCCGTGAGATACACACGAAATACGTGTAGGATCATCATTAGGACCATCATACTTGCTGACCATCGATGAACTGATCGGATTAACCAACCAAAGTTGGCTTCAGTCATTATGTATTGAACAGAGGCAAAAGCCTCCGTAACGGTCGGACGATAGTAAAAAGTCATAGCAAAACCCGTAGCTACTTGTACTAAAAAACAAGTAAGTGTGATCCCTCCTAGACAATAAAATATATTGACATGAGGAGGAACATATTTACTAGTTATATCATCTGCAATCGCCTGAATCTCGAGACGCTCCTCGAACCAATCATATACTTTATTGAGATAGGTAAACCAAGGGGACTCCCCCTCTGAGAACCGTATATGAGAATTTCATCTCGTACGGCTCAAGCAGAAACACCCAAATACTGATTACAATGGATATGTAATAGAAAATTTGAAATTTCTTATTTATCCACTTGATTCAATCGTCTCTGAAGATACGAAGGAACCAAAATCCGAACTCTCTTCTTTGTTGTGATGAGAATGCCAAAATATCAAGTTAGCTCATCTGTCTTTATGTTGATCGTTACAGGCCTCTTGAATCTTCTATTCCCCTATTTATTTGTTATTTGATTTGTTGTTTTTGTTTGTGCGTAATGCAGATTGACTACTGTTTACTATTTTTTTTTTTTTTTTTTTTTTTTGATAGGAATTCTCTTGTTGAGACCCTATGAATCGATTGAAACCTCAGATTCATACTAGAACCACGATGATTCAATAAAACCCAAAAACTAAGACCAAGGGTTCTATGAGTAAGAACTATTTGATCATCACTTATTCATAGATGTAATGACTAAAAATCCGGAGAAAGATTTGTCCTTCGGTCAAAATAAGCATTATTCTAAAGGAAGAAAAATCGTTCAATTTATCAAATACCTCTTTGTTTGAAAATTTTTTGAAGTCCAGTCACGAGGTCTGAATAGTAGGTATGAATCATAGTTCAAATATTTCTTGATCTATTCCATATATTCCGTGCTCCAGATACTAGGATGAATATCCGACGAGGCAGAACCATCTCTGTCGAGATGACAGACCCATTCTCTGTACTATCAATAGGATCAATTATAACAAGTCGCACACTCATATTCCGGAAATACCGAAACAACGGAATTCCACGGTCAAACTACCAGAATGGACTATAAATCTGAGTCCTAAGTGATTCATTTTTGATTGAAAAGCTAGGGCTTCTGGTTCTTATGGACCTAATTCATTGAAATTCCATCCAGTAAAACGGAAGAATTATAAATCTCTAAAATAATAGATAGGAATATCGCAAATAGAGCCATTGCGACACCCATAAATGGGGTGGTTCCCCATCCAGGAGCCACTTTACCATATTCTGAATTCAATGGTTTCAATAAATCCCCTGTAATAGTTCGTCTTGGCCCAGATCTAGCACTACCCTCAACGGTTTGTGTAGCCATAAATACTATTGCATTGGTTGAGATCTGTTGACTTTGTATACTATTCCGTTGTAAATAAACGATCTTATCGTAGCATAGATCCATCGTGGTCTTGAAATTCTCTAATAATGGAAACAGCAACCTTAGTCGCCATCTCCATATCTGGTTCACTTGTAAGCTTTACAGGGTACGCCTTATATACCGCTTTTGGGCAACCCTCTCAACAACTAAGAGATCCATTCGAGGAACACGGAGACTAATTGAAGTAATGAGTCCCCCATATGGGGGACTCATTACTTCAATTAAGATAATGAAAAATCATTTCATCTTTTTAGTCGGGACCTTAGGCGGTTCTCGAAAAAATATAGCGAAAAAGATTATCCCTAAAGTCGAGACTAAGAGGAATGTATAAACCAATGCTTCCATAGATTCGATCGTTGTTTACAATTATAGCTTCCACACCTGTTCATTTAGGATTATTTCCCAGATAAAGAAAGGACAAGAGCAAAGAAAGGCGATGATTCAAATCAATATTTCTACGGTACCTTATATCAAATCAAAAAAATCAAATATAGAGGCGAAAGATACCGGAGCAATGTTGTATCAGACTACCTGTCTCCTTGTAGTTGGATCTCCAAGTTTTTGGAATGCTCCAAATTCCACTTGAGCATCCAAATCTGGGTCAATCCCAGCAAAAACATCTCTGAACAAGGTTCGAGCGCCATGCCAAATGTGTCCGAAAAAGAAGAGCAAAGCAAACGTAGCATGTCCAAAAGTGAACCAACCCCTTGGACTGCTCCGAAAAACACCATCGGATTTCAAAGTAGCACGATCTAATTCAAAAATTTCACCCAATTGGGCACGTCTAGCATATTTTTTCACAGTAGCAGGATCGCTATAGCTGACTCCATTGAGTTCGCCACCATAGAACTCAACAGTTACACCCACTTGTTCGACACTATACTTCGATTCTGCCCTTCTAAAAGGAACATCGGCTCTCACGATTCCGTCTCCGTCCACCAAAACTACTGGAAATGTTTCAAAAAAAGTAGGCATACGGCGTACAAAAAGTTCATGCCCTTCTTTATCTCTAAAGATAGGGTGTCCTAACCATCCAACAGCTATCCCATCCCCGTTGTCCATTGAGCCTGCCCGGAATAATCCACCTTTCGCCGGATTATTACCGATGTAATCATAAAAAGCTAATTTTTCGGGAATTTTAGACCAAGCTTCCGATAAACTCAGATTTTCGGCTAGACTGGCGCCAACTCTTCGATATATTTCTTGCTGGAAGTATCCCTGATCCCACTGATAACGAGTGGGACCAAATAATTCGATCGGGGTAGTTGCCGAACCATACCACATAGTTCCAGCAACAACGAAAGCTGCAAAAAAGACAGCAGCGATACTACTGGAAAGGACAGTTTCAATATTGCCCATACGTAATCCTTTGTATAGACGTTGGGGTGGGCGGACACTAAGATGGAATAGACCTGCTAATATACCCAATGTACCTGCTGCAATATGATGAGAGGCTATTCCTCCCGGAACAAAGGGATCAAAACCTTCCGCACCCCACGCTGGATTTACAGATTGTACTTTTCCGGTTAGGCCATAAGGGTCGGATACCCATATTCCAGGACCATACAAGCCTGTTACATGAAATGCGCCAAACCCAAAGCAAGCCACCCCTGAGAGAAATAAATGAATTCCAAAAATCTTGGGCAAATCCAAAGAGGGTTTTCCTGTACGTTCATCACAGAATATTTCTAGGTCCCAATACACCCAATGCCAGATAGCTGCTAAGAAGCACAAGCCAGAAAACACAATATGTGCCCCGGCCACACCTTCGTAACTCCAAATACCCGGATTCGTTATAGTTCCTCCTGTAATACTCCAACCGCCCCATGAATTGTTTATTCCTAAACGAGTCATGAAGGGTATAACGAACATACCCTGTCTCCACATTGGATCAAGAACGGGGTCAGAAGGATCAAAAACTGCTAATTCGTATAGAGCCATCGAACCGGCCCAACCGGAAACTAGAGCTGTATGCATTATATGGACAGAAAGCAGCCGACCGGGATCATTCAATACGACGGTATGAACACGATACCAAGGCAAACCCATGGAAATACCCCTTTCTCAAAGAAAAAATAGATACTATGTAACTTTATCGCATTGGAAATAACTATGCTATGGACCTCACCTTTTCATTGGATTATCTCGAAACAAGGGTTAATATTTATTCTGTTCCGTTAGTAATAATTGAACAATTCTGTTCGTAGGAACAAAGAGAAGCAGATCTATTCTATACCCAATAAGTACCAATACGCAATGGGGGGATTAATCCTATTTTTTGTGAGCGAATGTATAGATACTTGTTTCTCATTCGAACGATCCGTTCGTAAGAATTTTCCTTTATTCCGTCTTCCTCTATGAATCTTCCAATCTATCGATAAAATACGATAAACGACAATATTCTGAAGACAATAAACCATTGTTTGTTACGTTTCCACATCAAAGTGAAATAGAATACTTAATTTTTCTTTCATTTAATGCCCATTGGTGTTCCAAAAGTACCTTTTCGGAGTCCCGGAGAGGAAGATGCAGTTTGGGTTGACGTATAGTGTGACTTGTCAGACATATTGGGTCATATGGGATTTCCCCGTTCTCTCCCCCGATCGAGATATCCTCTGTTTCGCCCAAGAAAGATTGATTGAACCATCAATAATTCGGAGCGTGAAGTGCAATTAGATCAATTTATTTGGTTGGAGGATCAATATTCTCAATTAAAAGAATTTATGGTTGGCTTGGACCAATAAAATGAAGTATACAGGCTCCGTTCAGAAAATACCTAGGTAATCCATGTATGATTACCACCCTATCAGAAATGATTCCTTTATACCATATGAGTGATCTCAAATTGCCAATTAATGGAATAATATGATGAATACATCGAATATTTTGTGGAAGGCATGAAAATGAAACAAATTGAAAAAAAAAAAAAAAAAAAAGAAGTCATAGCAAAAAGAAGCGGTACTGGGATCATTTGTCCTATATGTGCAAATCGAGTTCGGGCAGATCTTTACCCGGAGTAGAGCATAAACCTAAAAGAGTGGAAGAGGCCCATTCGGGAACAAGAAAATTACATCGTGATTTAGATCTCGATGAAACAATACATCAATGAGGGGTTAGCTCGATAAGTTCAGTGAATTCTTTTTTGATTTTATAGGGAAGCAAGTCAAAACTCATGTTTCTTAAAAAATGGAAGAAAAAGCCCGCTACGAAAAAAGAAATAGGGCTGGAATCGACAATTTCTTTTTTTTTTTTTTCTCAATTTTGATTTTTTGAACCGTATGCACCCAAAGGTGCGTGTACGGTTCCTAAGGAATAGAATTTTGTCCTAATCAACCGACTTCATCGAGAAAGATTACTTTTTTTAGGCCAAGAAGTTGATAGCGAGATCTCGAATCAACTTGTTGGTCTCATGGTATATCTCAGTATAGAGGATGATACCAGGGATCTGTATTTGTTTATAAATTCTCCCGGCGGATGGGTAATCCCAGGAATAGCTATTTATGATACTATGCAATTTGTGCCACCAGATGTACATACAATATGCATGGGATTAGCCGCTTCAATGGGATCTTTCATCCTGGTTGGAGGAGAAATTACCAAACGTCTAGCATTCCCTCACGCTTGGCGCCAATGAGTTTTTTTATTTGAGAGAAAAAAAGACTATGCCTTCGTCATATGGAATATGAATAAAATAATAATAATATATATTAAGTAATAATAGCATGGCATTTCAAGTTCGATATGAGCAAACTATTATTATTTTTTCATAATACGAGATTATGTATCGAGATAGTAGTATGAAAGAAAGGTTATTTCCGACTTGATCTTATGTATCGGGGTCCATTTCAGCGTCACAAACCTTTTTGCTTCCACATCAGAAGTCTCTTTCCAATATTTATGTTATGAAAGAGTGTGAAAATCAAAAAAAAAAAAAGATCATTTTTTACTTATTTTTATTTGATCGGATCAGAAAGAAACTTTGGGATTGCTGAATCACAGACGAGATAAATATATAAAGCAACGGAACCATCATAGTATTTTTTGATTACTCCGAAAGGAAGGATGGTAAATGGATCATTCAACGATCTGGGTCTGATAGATTCGACTTGTCTCTTTCTTCGATGAAAAAAGAGAAAAAAAAAAAATTCCATTACAGAGCCGTATGCACAAAAGATGCCTGTACGGTTGTTCAATTCTATCTCTTTCTCCCTGCTTGTTATTCTTTATCCCTTCCCTTCGCCCAATCATGCGAGATAGAGGAATCGTTCATTATGTTATATCATCAGGGTTATGATCCATCAACCTGCTAGTTCTTTTTATGAGGCACCCACAGGAGAATTTATCCTGGAAGCGGAAGAACTACTGAAACTCCGCGAAACCCTCACAAGGGTTTATGTACAAAGAACGGGCAATCCTTTATGGGTTGTATCCGAAGACATGGAAAGGGATGTTTTTATGTCAGCAACAGAAGCCCAAGATTATGGCATTGTTGATCTTGTAGCGATCGAAAATACCGGGGATTTCGCATAAATCTTTGATTCCATTTCGAATCATAATTTGAATGAACCCTTATTTGATCTTTTATCTTCTTACCTGGGTAAAATATGAAATGGAAGTAATTCATAATCATCCGGTTAGGATCGATCTAAACCAGCCCATTCTGTATATGATTCAGCATGCCAACTATTAAACAACTTATTAGAAACACAAGACAGCCAATCAGAAATGTCACGAAATCCCCCGCTCTTCGAGGATGTCCTCAGCGTCGAGGAACATGTACTAGGGTGTATGTGCGACTCGTTCGGATCATGAGCTAGAACAAATGAGACGATTTTTACAGTATCAATGACTCGTACCAATGAATAGAATGGAAGAACTCCATTCACTATCGAAAAATAAAGATCTCTCGTATACCTCTATTTGTATGGAATTTATGGTTTCCATTGGTGCAAATCCAATCACCTCGATTTGAGATGAAAAGCAATTCCCATTGGTAGCAAATGGTTATCCATTAAGCGGGGGAATGATATTTAAGAAGCAGAAAGATTATGCTCCTACTCTTGCAAGAACGGACTAACAGGGTCAGCTACCTATTCAACCTTCATAATTAAATGCCGTCACTGTATGGATAGATCCCATTGAAAAAAGACCTATTACTCGATAATTCATCGGTAGAGCCAAAGAGCGTGAACTGTACAAGTTACCAATAACATTGATTAAATGAGGAAAGGGGCTCCGGTGTATAGAGAGGACCTAGCCGTTTAAGAAGTAACCATAGAAACGATGGAAGCCACTATTTGTCCATTTACGATTTATTTTATACCTAATATCGGTACAATTTCTTTTTTTTTTTTGAGGTGAAATGCCTGGAAGAAATAAAAAAATCGTGGTTGGGAAGGTTATAGTAGCAAAAGCCATTGGAATTTGTATTTTAATTTTATACATTGGAAGAATCCGTTTTGTTATTAATAAACCAGGAGAGGGGAAAAGAATGACTGAAAGAAAAGAAATCAATTAGTTATTCATCAAAGTTTCTTTTGATTCAATGACCAGAGTTAGACGAAGATATATAGCTCGGAGACGTAGAACAAAAATTCGTTTATTTGCAGCAACCTTTCGAGGGGCTCATTCAAGACTTACTCGAACTACTACTCAACAGAAAATGAGAGCTTTGGTTTCCACTCATCGGGATAGAGGCAGGCGAAAGAGAAGTTTTCGTCGTTTGTGGATCACTCGGATAAATGCAGTAACTCGTGAGAATAGGGGATCCCATAGTTATAGTCGATTAATACTTGATCTGTACAAGAGGCAGTTGCTTCTTAATCGTAAAATACCTGCACAAATAGCCATATCAAATAGGAATTGTCTTGACACGATTTCCAATGCGATCATCAAATAAGGAGATTGGAAGGAATTCACTGGAATACTTTAAACGGAGTTCCCCGGAGAATGAACTCCGGGAGGGTATAGTAGAAATTCGTATGATAAGATAAGTAGTAGGAATGAACGAACACGTTTCAATAAAAAAAAAGATTTATTCTTCCCCCATTCTTTTTTTTATTATTACATTACGGCGCGACAATCTCTCGGCTTTTTCGAACAAAACTTCAATCTGAGTTCGAATTAGAGTTTTGATTCGATTGAGGAATAGGCTTATTTATTTCTGGTTCTAGGACCAGTAGTTCTAGGGATCGACCCGGTTCTCTCAAACTGTTTCTCATTATTAAGAAAAGGTAACGAAGATAAAATACGAGCTTGTTTTATAGCAATAGTAATTAATCGTTGTTGTTTCAAGGTTAATCTATTCACTCGTCTAGATAATATTTTTCCTTGTTCACTAATAAATTGATTAATTAAACTCATGTTTCTATAATCAATTCGATCCCCCGATCCAATTGGGGGCAAACGCCTATGAAAAGATCGCTTGGATTTATGAAAGGGCCGCTTGGATTTATCCATGGTTTATTTCTTATTTCTAAAATCCTATTTCTTCATTCATTTCGGATCCGACCAAAATAGGACTGGATTTGTATATATTATATATGTATATGTAATTTCTTCCTCTTCCTTGGAAGAGTGGCACACGCGTTCCGTTCGATTTATTTCTTTATCTCCCCATGAATCGTATGTTTGTAACAATAAGGGCAGAATTTTTTCAAGTCCAATTGACTAGGTGTATTGTGTCGATTCTTTTGAGTAATATATCTGGAAATGCCCCGCGATTCTTTATTCAAACCATTTCGGACACAACTGGTACATTCCAAAATAACTACTACTCTGACATCTTTACCCTTAGCCATGAACCTCCTTTGGATTTTGAATTCACTCAATTCTTCTATTTTCGATTCGAACCGAAGCGAAGAAGAAAGGAATGAAAAATAAATAGACGAGAAGTCGCTAACTCGAAATCCAATTCAATTATGAAAGATTTCGTTGCAATCAATAGAGTAATCAAATTATTAAGTAATACAAATATTTCTAACTATCAATTATTCCCAATCCCAGTATTTCATTTAGTATCTTGTATGATCTTGAACAGCCTGCCCTCGACCCACATTTCCATTTCTGTTCTCCCTATATTAACCCGAACCCGAGTTTCGATGAGATTCAATCCACTTTTATTCTTTACTCTTTCTTTCCTATCCTAAAGAACTGAAAAAAGGGGGGGGTTAGTCACAGAGAATTTATTGTATCTCTAATCTTCTTGATCCCTTCCCATGTCAATAACTAGAATGAAAAAAAGGGGAATGTCAACGCATCTGGGAATAAACGATTGATCTCTATCAATAGACCCGCCAAAGACCCGAACCATAGAGTAGTTAGCACAGGTGCCGTGGAGAGATATGTTTTTATATCTCGCATTGAAAATCCTCCTTCTTTTTCTTTAACTTTATTGACTTTATTGTATATTGTAATACATATATGATCAGATGCATATGTAGTTAAAGATCATTTGTACGGGGAATCTCTAACCAAAATGGATATATACAACGATCCGGTAGATGAAATCTACCTGTCCCTAAAACAGAAAAAGATGAACCCTCCTTCCTGAGCACTACTGATAAATATTCATTCCTTTATACGTTTATACGTTAGGTATGTATATAATTCTTTATGAGAATGAAACCAAAAAACCAAAAAGAAGAAATGGCAAAATAAATTCTATTTAGATAGAGGAAATTGTGATGTGGAAAACAAAACATGGATTCCCTACAATGGCACTGTACAACAAATGAAAGGGATGTAGCGCAGCTTGGTAGCGCGTTTGTTTTGGGTACAAAATGTCACGGGTTCAAATCCTGTCATCCCTACTTATCACTTCTCCTATGGACAGTAACGAGGGGTCAATTGAGATCGATTAAAATTGGACACAATCTACCATTTTATGATACTATACATACAAGATGTATTGGGGGTACAAAAAGAATCCTTTTCTTGACATCCGTATCTCCCATCATAATAAAGCGCTCTTAGTTCAGTTCGGTAGAACGTGGGTCTCCAAAACCCGATGTCGTAGGTTCAAATCCTACAGAGCGTGATTCTGTTCTTTTAATGTTGAATCACAATAAAATAACTTCACTAACTTGAACTGCAACCTGGATTTGACCTCCTGGAGATTAAGGAGGAGGTCAATTAAAAAAAAGAGATGTTACTCAATTAAAGGTCCAACTGATCGCCGCGTCTGTATTGTAAATATGCAGTTACGAATAATCCGGCCAAAGTA